ATTAAAAGGAAAGGGAATTCCTACGACTCCAACAAACAAAGTAAATAGCACTAATATAACCATGGAAAATAGCATAGTATTGTCCGATTCATGAGGATAAGAGAAAGTATTTTTAGTGCCAAAATGAGTAATAGTAATAAAAGGGCGCATCCTTTTTTTTCCATTACCACCAATTTGATATGTCTTATTCGAAAAAAAAGAAGCCCTTTCATTATTATTCATTGTTAATAAACTTAGAAAATTGTTTTTAATCGTTTTTGGTACTTCTTTTCCCCATAGAGATATTGAATAGTAGGAACGACTTTTTTGACCACTATAATTTTGAAAATGAACATTGAAATGTCCCTCAAAAGTAAGTAAATAGATCCGAAACATATAAAATGCGGTTAATCCTGCTGTAGAACAAGCTATTATTGCGAAAATAGGTGAATACAACCAACTAGCATTAAGAATTTCATCTTTGGACCAAAAACAAGCAAGGGGGGGAATACCACAAAGAGAAAGTGTACCTACTAAAAAAGCATTTTTTGTAATTGGTACATGCTTTTTTAAACCTCCCATAAGAACCATATTCTGACTTTTATCTGGAGAATATCCAACAATAGCTTCCATTGAATGAATAATAGATCCGGATCCTAAAAACAACAATGCTTTCGAATAAGCATGAGTAATCAAATGAAATAAAGCGGCTCGATAAGACCCCATACCTAGAGCTAACATCATATAACCTAATTGAGACATTGTAGAATAAGCTAAACCTCTTTTAATATCTTTTTGAGCAAGAGCTAAAGTAGCTCCTAATAATACTGTTATTATACCTATTAAAGATATGAAATTCATTATGTAAGGTATGATTCTAAAAAGAGGAAGAAGTCGAGCTACAAGAAAAATGCCCGCTGCTACCATAGTAGCGGCATGTATAAGAGCCGAAATAGGAGTAGGGCCTTCCATGGCATCAGGTAACCATACATGAAAGGGGAATTGTGCCGATTTAGCAACTGCACCGGCAAATAAAAGAAAGGCACACAAAGTAAGAAATAAAAAAGGAACCTCATTATTAGAAATCAAGTTATTGAATATTTGGAACAAATCCCGAAATTCAAAACTACCGGTTATCCAATAAAGACCTAAAATTCCTAATAATAAACCAAAATCGCCTACACGATTCGTTACAAACGCTTTTTGGCAAGCAGTCGCCGCACTAGGTCGTGTGAACCAAAAACCTATTAATAGATAAGAACACATTCCAACTAATTCCCAAAAAATATAAATTTGGATCAAATTCGAACTAGTAACTAATCCCAACATGGAAGTATTGAAAAAACTCATAGAAGCAAAAAATCGCAAATATCCTTGATCATGAGACATATAATTGTCACTATAAAAAAGAACCAAAATTCCAACAGTAGTAATTAATATTAACATAATAAAAGTAAGTGGATCGATTAAGTGACCGAACTCTAAAGAAAAATCATTATTAATGGTCCAAGACCATACATATTGATAGATAAAACTTCTATTTATTTGCTGAATAGATAGATAGACCGAAAGTATCATAACTATACTTAAGAATAAAATACTAGGAAAAGCCCACATACGGCGAAGATTTTTTGTTGCCGTTGGAAAAAGTAGAAGTCCCACTCCTATTAACATAGGAACTGGAAGTGGAATGAAGGGGATAATCCATGAATATTGATATGTATATTCCATAAAAAAACCTTTTTATTTTTAATTAATTCTTTCTAATTCACCGGCTCTTATATCTTTTTATAGGTTCAATAAAAAATCAAGATATGGAAAACTTAAATAGACTTTTCTATTCCTAATTATTCTGAATCTTTCTTCTTTACCCAATACTTCAAATATTCAAATCAAGAAGTTCGAATTGGTCAAATGATATGAATATGATCAAGTTATTATTTATATTTAAAATGAAATAACACACTAATTCATTTTATTAATATTGAATATTAAGTAAGATTTTTAGGAAAATGCAGAAAAAAATTCTTATTACGTATTACGATAATTTATATCCATAGAGCAAATAATTATACCAAAATAGAGTAGTTAATACATTACTTTATTTTGATATAAATAATAGGATGATCCATATCAAAACTGGCCCCCAAAAAAAAGAACTAGTTCTTTTTTTTTTAGTTCGTTTATTCATAATCATTAACTAATTCATGGTAGAACTGATTATTTTCCATTCGAATAAAAGACATTTCTTTTTCTTTGTAGAAAACGCTAGAATATCCCACACTTTTGTTTCAATACCAGGGAGAAGAAATAGACTTAAAAGAAAAGACGAAATTACTAAGATGACTTTTAGAAAATCATGTATCCTTTGATTAACTACTAGTTTAATTCGAATTTTAAAATCAAAAAAATGTGTACTCGCTCTTTTCTTTTTCTTTTGAGCTTGACCAACTAATAAAAAACTACAGTAATTTAAAGAATTTGGAATTTGTTAGGTAAGGATTGGTTTTTTTGAACTTTTTGGTGTATTTTGTTACATGTATAAATAGAGCACGACGAAAATAGACAGAGATATAAAAAAAAAAAGAAAAAATGGAATTGTTTGACCAATAGATGTCTTTCACATTCAACTAGAGAAATGAATAACTTTTTCAAATTTTTCATGGCAGTTCCAAAAAAACGTACTTATATCTCAAAAAAACGTATTCGTAAAAACATTTGGAAAAGGAAGGTATATTGGGCAGCGTTGAAAGCTTTTTCCTTAGCGAAGTCTCTTTCTACCGGGAATTCAAAAAGCTTTTTTGTGCGACAATTAAATAGTCAAACACTCGATTAAATAATCTTAATCTGAAAATGGTACTTTTTTTTTTAAAAAAAAGATACAAGGTTTCACTTTTTTTTGAATATGTTTTATCCGGTGGGGATTCTTATTTTCCTCATCGGTACACTTATCTGTCATATAATAATAAATAATTAAATTACAAAAAAAGTTTTTTGTTAGACAAGATGTTCAGTTCAGGCCAATATCGAATTAGTTTTCTAAATCCTAAATAAAATTCTTTACAGGACGAAAAACCAACCTAAGGGTTAATACAAAGTTCTACAAATTACAAATAGTTAAATAAAAAAATTTGGAATGTCACACTGTACTGTGATCCATAAAAAGACTTTTTTTGTTCATTGATAAAAAAAAGTGAATCTAAGATTCATAAAATCAGATAAATGATAAATGAATTTTAAAATTCAAAAATGAAAAATAACTTTTTTTTTGAGTTCTATCTTTATCCTTGGATTGAAGTCATAACTATTTAGTTACAAGATCTCAATTTTAGGCGAGCATAAACGACGAAAACGTCTCTGTTAAATAAAAAATGGACACCTTCCATTTTAATTCAAAAATGAAATAAAATGATAATAAAGATTTTTATGGGGAACGCTTCAATCCATATTGAAACGAAATGAGTTCTTTCTCATCACTTTGAATGAAAATGAAAAAAAATATTGAATTGAATTGACTCCTTCAATCTCGACGATTAAATAATAATAGATTATTATTATTTTGAGTACGCCGCTATGGTGAAATCGGTAGACACGCTGCTCTTAGGAAGCAGTGCTAGAGCATCTCGGTTCGAGTCCGAGTGGCGGCATGGCATCTTCTAAAACAAATAGAATAAGTCCTATAATAAATTCAATTCCTGATTTCAATTCCGTAGAATTGGTTTACCCCACTTTTTCATTTTAATTAAATTAAAAAATTTTTATGATATTTTCCACTTTAGAACATATATTAACTCATATATCCTTTTCGATCGTTTCAATTGTAATTACAATTTTTTTGATAAGCTTATCGGTCGATGAAATCGTAGGACTATATGATTCGTCAGAAAAAGGCATGATAGCTACTTTTTTCTGTATAACAGGATTATTAGTCACTCGTTGGATTTATTCGGGACATTTCCCGTTAAGTGATTTATATGAATCATTAATTTTTCTTTCATGGAGTTTCTCCATTATTCATATGGTTCCGTATTTTAAAAAACATAAAAATTATTTAAGCGCAATAACCGCGCCAAGTACTATTTTTACCCAAGGCTTTGCTACTTCAGGTCTTTTAACTGAAATGCATCAATCCGAAATAGTAGTACCTGCTCTCCAATCCCAATGGTTAATGATGCATGTAAGTATGATGATATTGGGCTACGCAGCTCTTTTATGGGGATCATTATTATCAGTAGCTCTCTTAGTCATTACATTGCGAAAAGCCATAAGGATTTTTAGGAAAAAAAACAATTTTTTAAATGAGTCATTTTCCTTTGTCGAGATCCAATACATGAATGAAAGAAGCAATGTTTTACTAAACACTTCTTTTTTTTCTTCTCGAAATTATTACAGGGCTCAACTGATTCAACAATTAGATCAGTGGAGTTATCGTATTATTAGTCTCGGGTTTATCTTTTTAACCATAGGTATTCTTTCGGGAGCAGTATGGGCTAATGAGGCATGGGGATCATATTGGAATTGGGACCCAAAGGAAACTTGGGCATTTATTACTTGGACCCTATTTGCGATTTATTTACATACTCGAACAAATAAAAATTGGGAAAGTTTAAATTGCGCAATTGTGGCTTCTATGGGCTTTCTTATAATTTGGATATGCTATTTTGGGGTCAATTTATTAGGAATAGGATTACATAGTTATGGTTCATTTAATTTACATTAAGATCTAATTAAATTAAAAAAAATCCCGACAAATACAAACATAGAACAACCCTATATATACTTAGAATATAAAAATAAGTAAGAATAGAAGATAAGAAAACTTCCTACTTCATGTAGGCTGTCGAGAACCATTTGAATCACTACAATACTTGATTCAAAAGGTTCTCATAAAGACCAAAAATATCTGTTTACAATTCCAATTTTTTTTTTTACTTAAGAGAAAAAAGACTTTTTTTTTCATTGTACAACGAACAATATTAAAAATAATAATAGGATTATTTTTTGATTTTTTCTTTTATTGA